GATCTTTTTTTGGAAAAAAAATGAGAAAAGAGAATAGATCCTCCATTACCAAAAATTTCTTTCATACCTCCAATTAGATATTGTGGGGGATCCTAACCTTAACCTTATATATAGGGTCTTTCAAAAGGGCAGAATGGAGAATCCGGGGTGAGCCAGATTTGGATTTCTCGAAGCTATCCAACCAAGACTTTCAGACTTTCAATGTTTGAATCGAAGGTTTATAGTATAAGATTAATAAAGCATTAATTTTATAGAATAATATTAAGGATCTCATCGAAAACTTACAGCAGCTTGCCAAACGAAGGCTAAGAGAAAAAAGAACAAAGGTATGACTGGCATAAGATCTACGATTGGATTCAAAAAAGCGTAGGCCTCGGGCAATTTGGCGAAGAAAAGACTACTCGAATAAAAGGCATAATTAAGACAAATGCAGATCAAACTAAATATATTAAGCATAACAGGCGTTTTGTTCTTGGAGATAATTGCATTTTGATTGAGTTAATGATATAAGGAAAATGAAGTAAAGTAAGGTAGACAAAAATCCTTCTTTTTCTTTGAACCCACCTAATCAAAAATTCCCCAATTCTCAAACAAAGGAGAATAGAAGAAATAATACTTTCATAGAATATCTTAATTAAATTATATGTAATGATCAATGAATTCGGCTGAATTCTATATCTACACGCGTAAAAATCCTAGCAAGAATATAATCTATTCTATAAAAATTTTATATATAAAATTGCCCTGTAATTGACCAAGACCCAATACTAATATTATTCTTTATTAGTATAGAATGGAAGTATAGATGGGGCGTGGCCAAGTGGTAAGGCAACGGGTTTTGGTCCCGGTATTCGGAGGTTCGAATCCTTTCGTCCCAGGTAGATACATTGTATCAGAGTAAAAGTTTATTTTGAAAGTAACGTTATGTTTAAATGCCTAATATTGGATAGAATGTCATTCTTGTTTCTTTTATAATTTTGAATGATTCTTTTATGAATCATATCTTTGTTTTTCACAACATACAGATATTACTAAATAGATTTGTTTGTCATCAAGATATGATGGTAACATAGGTCACACCCTAGTTGAATTCAACTAATTAAAAAATAAAGTATGGCCGGATTTTTTATCATATGATATGTTCATTCCCTTCATATTGAAGGGGTTTAGAGCTACTTAATTTGAAGAAAAAACCTTACGTCTCATATCTTTTTAAATTTTCAACGATACAATTTTATTTTGAATTACACTAAGAAAGAGCACTTCTTTCCTATATCCTATATCTTATTCTTTATCCATTCAAATTAAACTTAAAAAAAATGGGGTAGCCAAATTATTAGGATCTATTTATTCTAATTATTCTAAACAAGAGGAGGGTTATTACATTCAATTAATGGGATTAAGTCTCTTAAGACAAGACTGGGTTTGGGTAAACTAAAAAATTAGGAGCAAGCGCCTAATCTGGACTTGTTTGTCTTTGTCCCTAGAGAGTATCCTTTCCCCAAAAGGTATCCTTTTTTATTTTTGTTCTGATTCAGCATTCCCAGAGCGTCGTGGGATAGATAGTTCTTAATTAGTAACAGTAACAGGAGGTCTTATTTTAAATATATGTATATCTGTGTATGTCCGAATCTCATTAATAACGAATCAAGTTACATATGTAACGGATCCATAATAAAGACTGTAGTTCAGTCTATCTCATAGGTACGAAAAACCCCTAATTCGTTCATCTTATCTTATTAATAAAATTCGAATCGAAAGAACAAGTACTTAAATATTCTCTTCGATCGGTCTTTTTTATCTATCTCACACAAAAAAATAAAATGGGGTTTTTTTGTCAATCCATTTATCTGCTTTAAATCGTTGATGGTTCAATTCGAAAAGAAACAGATATTTTAATTTTTTTAATAAAAAGTAAAGTTAAAGTGTTGCATTCATACAATAACATACAATAATAGGTGGGATCTTGCTAAGATTGCTTCAAAAAAATTTTTGCCATTTTTGTATAGAAGAATTTGTATAGAAGAAAAAAGGGTATAGATTAATATGTTTATGTATCGACGGAACCAATGACTATTCATGATTCCATAATTGAATCAATTCCATATGGGTTCCAAATTAGAGGAATTTTTTGTTATGGTAAAACTTCGTTTGAAACGCTGTGGTAGAAAGCAACGTGCGACTTGAAGGACACGATCCGTTGTGGATTTTTATTCTTACATCCGCCATCTTTTCTATGAATGAAGGTGCTCTTGACCCGACATCTGTTCTGTTTTCACTAGAATCCTTTTTTGTTAGGTTGTAATGAATATAGTACATGATGGAGCTCGGGTAGAAAGTATGGATTCATCTTTCAGGGGGCAAGAATCTAGGGTTAATACCAATCAATAAATTGGAACAACTTTGTAAGTATATCATATATATCAATATATAAATTGAAAGAATCCGATTCAGTCAAGTTTTTAATTCAAAAGTAAAATTTGTTGAAATTGAGAAAAGTCTTTCGATTCAAAGTGTATCACGCGGGAATCGAGCGTTTATATGATTCTTTGATAGAAAGAAATCACAAAAGGGGTATGTTGCTGCCATTTTGTAAGGATTAAGAAGCACCGAAGTAATGTCTAAACCCACTGATTTAAAACAAAAAAAAAAAGGATCCCAGAACAAGGAAACACCGGTTTTTTCAATTGTCTCAATAACTGGATAATAATAAATAAATATTAAATGAGACAAGCAAGAGGGGGTTAAAGACCATTCAAAAAATGAAATAAATTGCCTAAAGATTTTTTTCTTTTAAGCTCTTTGAGAATTATCCAACTTGAGTTATGGGTACAAATGCTTTTTATTTTTTCAGGAAGGAGGAAGAAAAAAATGAGTTAAATCCCATTATACTTTATTTTATCAACTCCTTTGCCATAAATTATAATTCTATACGTAGACAAAACTCCAAATCATTTTTCTCGAGCCGTACGAGGAGAAAACTTCCTATACGTTTCTAGGGGGGGTCTTGTTCATTTACTTAGATCTATCCCAATGAGCCGTCTATCGAATCGTTGCAATTGATGTTCGATCCCGAAGAGAAGGAAGAGATCTTCGGAACGTAGGTTTTTATGATCCGATAAAGAAGCAAAGTTATTTAAACGTTCCTGCTATTCTATATTTCCTTGAAAAGGGCGCTCAGCCCACAGGAACTGTTCGGGATCTTTTAAAAAAGGCAGAGGTTTTTAAGTAACTTGGTCCTATTCAAACAAAATTGAATTAAGGAAATAAAGAAATAGAAAGGGATAGTAATTCTTATATAAATTTTTGTATTTATATATATATACTTTTTTCCTTTTTTGGATTCTACTCATATCTATTTTTCATTGCTTCTATAAAATCTCATGTTCTAGAACGACAAAACTCGAGTTGCTTGATCCTAGAAATATAAAATTCTGGGAGTTCCTTCAATTGGTCGGTTTTCGTTGAATACTAATAAGTAATAACCAAGGAATCCTCCCTTTTTTATTATAGTTACTTATTATTGATTCAATCTGATATTTTTTTCTACTTGGTATTTTTTTATTCCTCTATCTAAACTTTTTTCAGCTATGTAGTGCCAATCCAACACAAGCCCTTTTTTTAATAGTATTGAAAAAAATTCCATTTATATTTATTTTGTTTTTCCGTTGTATTATTTTCTCAACATTTATATTGACAACAGTGTATCGAACAAATATAATTCATCGTGATAAGTCGATAAATTTATTTTTGTCCAAGCGGTTTGATTTTTACCTTATATTATTCAAATGATGGGATTCCTTGAATTCTCTTTGATATAATAAGAATAGGGGTTTTGATTTAAAAGTCGATAACATAAGAACGAAGAGGTGGTCTATAAATTTTTACATTTATCTATCTTTTTTTTTGATTGTATTTACATAAACTTTTTATATTCGGGTTGCTAACTCAACGGTAGAGTACTCGGCTTTTAAGTGCGGCTAGGATCTTTTACACATTTGGATGAAGCGAGGGATTCGTCCATACCATCGGTAAAGTTTGGAAGACCACGACTGATCCTGAGAGGGAATGAATGGAAAAAATAGCATGTCGGATCAACGAAGAGTTCTGAGAATATTTCATTCTTTCCGAATCGGTACAAACCGTTGTGTTATTTTTTGAAACGGAATAAAATGAATTCAATTTCAAGTTTGGTCGGATGAATAAATGGATATAGAGCCCTAATGGCTTCAATTTATTTATTTATTGAATATATGATATGATTATTGATTATAGGGAAAAAGCAACGAGCTTCTGTTCTTAATTTGAACGATTACCCGATCTAATTAAACGTTAAAAATGTATTAGTGCCTGATACGGGAAGGGATTATCCCATGAACGAATTCTTTATATTTTAATGAATCCTAACTATTGACATTTTCCATTATGGAATAGAAATGTGTGTGTAGAAGAAACAGTATATTGATAAAAAAATTCCAAAATCAAAAGAGCGATTAGGTTGAAAAAATAAAGGATTTCTAAGTCTTTTGTTATCCTATAACGAACATAAACTTATTCGTTTAAATGGAAAAGAGAGGATAGATAATCCATTGATAAGTTTACCTGTATCCCCGAGGTATCTATTCGTTTATTACTCGAATACCTCGTTTTGACTGTATCGCACTATGTTTCATTGATAACCCCCAAAAGCCTCTACCTTTAGTTCAACTAGAATTTCAAATGGAAGAATTCCAAAGATATTTAAAGCTAAATAGATCTCAACAAAACTACTTCTTATATCCACTTATCTTTCAGGAGTATATTTATGCACTTGCGCATGATCATGGTTTAAATAGAAATAGATCCGTTTTGTTGGAAAATGCAGGTTCTAATAAGTTCAGCTTACTAATTGTGAAACGTGCAATTGAGCGAATGTATCAGTATGAACAGAATCATTTGATTCTTTTTGCTAATGATTTTACCCAAAATCCCTTTTTTGGGCGCAACAAAAATTTTAATTT